AATAAGAGGATTGTTTACGAATAAGCACTAATAAAATTTCGCACTCAAATACATAAGAATTATATAGGAACCAAAAGAATCTTTTATTTTCTTTCGAAAAAACATAAATAGATTTCATGGAGAGATTATTCCAATTATGGTATTCGTGAAGAAAGAATTGCAATAAGTGTAAAAAGGGAACATCTTGAATCTCACACTGAAGGATTTGAACCAAGATTTCCATATGGATGGGATGAGGTATTAGTATATCTAAAACATAATTTAAATGCAATAATTTGTCCTCTAAAAAAGGAAAAATTGAATGAATTGATCGTAAATTATGATATTTTGGTATTTCTTTTTTTTCTAAATAAGATACTAATCGCAAGGAAAATGGAATTTCCACAATAATTGCAAAACTTTCTGATAAAATTTGAGAATAAAAATGAGAATAAAAAAAAATGTTGTGAGTGTGACCAATAAATAAATTTTGGTTAGAATAATTAACCGAAGAAATCAAAGAATTCTTTTGATAGATTCGAATAATTAAACGTTTTACGAGTGATAAACTAGATTTATTATCATAACCAAAGACTTTTACGGGTTCATCAAAAATCAAACCATTTAAACCATGATCATGAGCAAGTGCATAAATATACTCCTGAAAGAGTAACGGATATAGGAAATATTGTTGCCAAGATCTACCTTTTTCTAAATATCCTTGTAATTCTTCCATTGACTTCAATTTCTACTTGAACCAGAAACAATAGGTATTTCTTGTATTATCATTATCAAATTATACATAGTGCAATACGGTCAGAACAGAGTATGTATCATGTATGAAAAAAATATATACCCCGGAAATACAGAGTCCAATCAACAGATCTTTTTCCTCTCCCCTTCTACTATCCAATAGGTTTATCTGCGTTCTATTAAATAAATTATCAGAGGATAAAAAATCTTTTATTTTTGCAACCCGATTGCTCTTTTGACTTTGGAAATTTTTTTTGTCAGTATACTGTTTCTTCTACACATTAGTTTCCAATCCATAATAGAAAATAGGTAGGATTTTTTTGATTCTTAAAAAAAAGAATCAAAGGTCCATTTACAGGAGACCCCTTCCACACATCAGGCACTAAGTTATTTTTAACGTTTAATTAGATCGGGAAATTATTCAAATTAAGAATAAAAGCTCGTTGCTTTTTTTTTTACCAGAATTAGAGCCATAGAGCTCTATCCATTTATTCACTAGACCAAACTCTAGCTATTAATTTCTTAAAATAAAAATAAGAAAAAATATAATAAGAAAAATGAAAATTCCATTTTTTCCTATTATTTTATTACGACATGCGGTTTTTTCCATCCATTACCTTTCAGGATCAGTCGTGGTCTTATAGACTCTACCAAAAGTCTGGACGAATTGATTACTTCATTCAAATGTGTAAAAAACCATAATCGCACTTAAAAGCCGAGTACTCTACCATTGAGTTAGCAACCCAGATAAATATGTATATACAAGTGGAAAAAATAGAATTGAACTATACAACTACGTAAAAACATTGAATTTTGAATTCAAAAGAAATATAAAGGAAAGATTAGATGATCAATTAAACAAAATAGCAAAGTAGATTGGATTAAATTAAAGACAGATAAAAAAAATGTAAAAATTTATTACATTTAAAGACCGCCCCCTTATTTTATAAAATAGAAAAAAAATTGGATTTTCGGTAAAAAAATAGATCTTATATAACAAATAGTAAATTTGGCAAACCCATAATTTGAATGAAGTAAAGGAAAAACCCATAAATAAATAAGGATCGAAATAAACAGATCTATTTATCTACGATCGAATTATATTTGTTCGACACACCATTGTCAATATGAATAAATTGTTGAGAAAAAAATGAATAAAAAAAAAATGAAATAAAATAAGGATTTGTGTTGGATTGGCACAACAATAAATATGGTAAATATAAAACATAATATAGAACAAGAAAAGAGCAATTGTGAGTAAATAATTACCACACAAATTTCTACTAGTTACCTTTCTTTTTTCTAATTTTTTTATTTATTTTATGAATTCTTTTCAAAATTCTGCTTTTCTTAAAATATCATGAACAGTTCCTGTAGGTTGAGCACCTTTTTCAAGGAAATTAACGAATAGCAGGAACGTTTAAATAAATTTTATTTTTCATTGGATCATAAAAACCCACCTTTCAATGATCTCTTCCTTCTCGTCGGTATCGAACATCAATTGCAACGATTTGATAGATCGCTCATTGGGATAGATATAGATAAATAACCCCCCTAGAAACGTATAAGAGGTTTTCTACTCATACGGCTCGAGAAAAAAAGGATTCTACTATTTCTGTATATAATGTAAAATATATATTCTGTATATAATGTAAAATATATAAAAAAATTTATGACTTAGACTTAAGTTTTTCTGTTCTTACCTTTTTTTCTGTTCTTACTTACATAAAAAAAAAAGAAATCTAATTCGTACTCAATAACTCAAGTTGGGTAATTCTGAAAAAGTCCGAAAGTAAATCCTTAGGCATTTCCTGAGTCGTCTCTAACCTCTTTTGTTTGTTTCGTCTCGAATCTTTTTTGAGTCTCCATCATTATACTAAAAATAAAATATTGAGACAATTGAAAATAGTGTTTCCTTGTTCCGGAATTCTTTCTCTTTACTTTTTAAAATCATTAGGTTTAGACATTATTTCGGTGATCCTTATCCCCTTTTTCAAAACGGCAGCAACATACCTTTTGTTTTTTGTTATTTCCTTCTATGGAAAGATAATATGAACGATTTTTTCCCTTGTAATGTAATATGAAAAATGTTATTTATTTTATTTCAAACTTGTTGGGATTTGAATCCTGCAATTTAAAATTTGAATTTCTATATTGAGGATATATTTAACAAAGTAGTCTAATTTATTAATTGTTACTAACCCCAGATTCGCCCCCCCGATAAATGAATCAATACGTTTTGCTCGAGCTCCATCATGTACTATTCCTATTTACCAACCCAATTTGTATTGGGTTCTTAATAGGAGCGGAACAAACTATGTCGATTCAAGAGCATCTTCATTCCTATAGAAAATGGCGGATGTAAGAATCCACAGTGAATTATGTCTTCAAGTCGCACGTTGCTTTCTCTACCACATCGTTTTAAACGAAGTTTTATCATAACACTCCTCTCATTTTAAATTTTATTTTGAAACGGTATGCAATTGATTCAATATGGAATCATGAATAGTCATTAGCTCAATGATACAAAATATTTTTTTATATATGTATCTAGGGAAAGGTAAATAATTATCTGGAAAAAAGTCTTATCTTATATTATAAAGGATTTAAGTTATTTCGCTCCTCTATCCTATGGGGTGAAAGAAATTTATAAAAAAGAAAAAAGAAAAGTGAATCCATTTCCTTAAATCTAATTAAAATCTTCAACAGATCATTCGGGATGTTATGTTAAATTATGGAAAAATTCTTCTCGAACAAATAAACTCTAAATCTAAAAAGAACGGCCCTATGAATTTTCCAATTCCGGAATAAAATCAGTTATTAACAAAATATAAGGCTATTCCAATAACCCGAAAAAGTCATAAGTTTCTCTATATTTATTATATTTTTCAAATTTCTTCGAGTACCCAGGTTCATAAAAAAAATTTTTGTTTTCATGAGTATGAAATAGAAAAGGATCTCTTTTTCTCTTTCAATTCAGAATTCCATAATGAATTACATAATACGAGAATTCAGATTTCATGGAAAAAAGAGTTTTCCTAAATAACTTACTTCAATATGACTATTAAAATAATAGTCTCTTAATGATATACCCCAAAATTGTTTTGAAGTTAGAATTCAATGAAATATCTTTATTTCTACCCGTACACTCAATAGCATTTGTGAAAAACTAAACGAAAAAAGTTTGATTTTGCTATAAAAATCAGAACAAAAGGTGACACTATATCCAAGATGAAAGAAAAAAATTTCCAAACTTAAAGAGAAATTTGTTAAAGAGAAGAATCTTTCCTTTCTCATGTAAACGCTCTGGGACGGAAGGATTCGAACCTCCGAATAACGGGACCAAAACCCGTTGCCTTACCACTTGGCCACGCCCCATTTCGATTTCGAATTTCTCTTTGATACTAATAAAGACTAATATTGGTATTAGTCGTTCGTCAATCCCAATTCAAATATATATGAAATATATTACTGCTAGGATTCAACACATGAAAATATAGAAAAAAATGATTGATCATTCCATAAAATTAAATTAAGATATTGTATGAAACTAAAATTCCTTGTATTCTCATTTGAGAATGAAAGGGAAGATTTTTGATTTGAGAGCGTTCGAAGAACAAGAAGGTTTTTTGACCTACCTTTTAATTTTTCCCTCATAAAAAGAACTCAATCAAAATCTAATTTTCTAATCTACAAGAAGAATGAAATGTTTGTTATGCTTAATATCTTTAGTTTAATCTGTATCTGTCTTAATTCTACCCTTTCTTCGAGTAGTTTTTTCTTCGGCAAATTGCCCGAGGCTTATGCCTTTTTCAATCCTATCGTAGATGTTATGCCTGTGATACCTGTACTATTTTTGCTCTTAGCCTTTGTTTGGCAAGCTGCTGTAAGTTTTCGATAAAATCTTTAATGCTCCGCAAAATTCATGATTTTTACGAAACAAATTTTCGAAAAATTTATAAGATCCTATAAATTTTACATTATGAACCCTCCATTCGAAAATAGAAATTCTCGTTCTTGTATTATATTGAATAATCGCACGGTGATAAATTTTGATCAACTTATTTCCTCGTTCTGACCTTCCAGTAAACAAGGACTTTCTAAAGACCCCACAATACCAAATAATGGATATGACCAAAAATACCAAAAATTTTTGGTAATGAAGGAATCAGAATCTTGCTTTTCTTATTATTATTACAAAAACAAAAAACTAGTAAAAATTACCTTTTTCAAGAAAAGACTTCATTTTCCTTTTGGTTTCTTTTTGG